GCTAGCGTAGCTTAATATAAAGCATAACACTGAAGATGTTAAGATGGGTCCTAAGAAACTCCGCATGCATAAAGGCATGGTCCTGACCTTATTATCAGCTCTTACCCAACTTACACATGCAAGTCTCCGCAATCCCGTGAGTATGCCCTTAATCCCCCGCCCGGGGACGAGGAGCGGGCATCAGGCACAATTTTTAGCCCAAGACGCCTGGCCAAGCCACACCCCCAAGGGAATTCAGCAGTGATAGACATTAAGCCATGAGTGAAAACTTGACTCAGTCAGGGTTAAGAGGGCCGGTAAAACTCGTGCCAGCCACCGCGGTTAAACGAGAGGCCCCAGTTGATAACACCACGGCGTAAAGGGTGGTTAAGGAAAGCAATACAACTTTTTAAAGCCAAATGGCCCTTTGGCCGTCATACGCTTCTAGGTGTCCGAAGCCCGATATACGAAAGTAGCTTTAATAAAGCCCACCTGACCCCACGAAAGCTGAGAAACAAACTGGGATTAGATACCCCACTATGCTCAGCCATAAACCTAGACGTCCAACTACAATTAGACGTCCGCCCGGGTACTACGAGCATTAGCTTGAAACCCAAAGGACCTGACGGTGCCTCAGACCCCCCTAGAGGAGCCTGTTCTAGAACCGATAACCCCCGTTAAACCTCACCACTTCTAGCCATCCCAGCCTATATACCGCCGTCGTCAGCTTACCCTGTGAAGGCAATAAAAGTAAGCAAAATGGGCACAACCCAGAACGTCAGGTCGAGGTGTAGCGCACGAAGTGGGAAGAAATGGGCTACATTTTCTATCACAGAACACTACGAACATGCAACATGAAATAGTGCTTGAAGGAGGATTTAGTAGTAAAAAGGAAGCAGAGTGTCCTTTTGACCCGGCTCTGAGGCGCGTACACACCGCCCGTCACTCTCCCCTGTCAAAACGCAACAAAGATACTTAACACCAAAGCACTGACAAGGGGAGGCAAGTCGTAACATGGTAAGTGTACCGGAAGGTGCACTTGGATTAAACCCAGGGCGTGGCTGAGTTAGTCAAGCATCTCACTTACACCGAGAAGACATCCATGCAAGTTGGATCACCCTGAGCCAAACAGCTAGCTTAACCACTTATATAACCCAACAATGTTAATAACAAAACATGACCTAACACTATAAACTAAACCATTTTTTTACCTGAGTATGGGAGACAGAAAAGGTTCAACCAAAGCAATAGAAAAAGTACCGCAAGGGAAAGCTGAAAGAGAAATGAAACAACCCATATAAGCACCAAAAAACAAAGACTAAACCTTGTACCTTTTGCATCATGATTTAGCCAGCACCCTCAAGCAAGGAGACCTTTAGTTTGAAACCCCGAAACCAGGTGAGCTACCCCGAGACAGCCTATTTAAATTAGGGCTAACCCGTCTCTGTGGCAAAAGAGTGGGAAGAGCTCCGGGTAGAAGTGACAGACCTACCGAACCTGGTGATAGCTGGTTGCCTGAGAAATGGATAAAAGTTCAGCCTCGTACACCCCAAATCAAAAAATATAACATTAAGACAATTAAGGGAAACATACGAGAGTTAGTTAAAGGGGGTACAGCCCCTCTAACAAAGGATACAACCTTCACAGGAGGATAAAGATCATAATATATAAAACATACTGTTTTAGTGGGCCTAAAAGCAGCCATCTAAATAGAAAGCGTTAAAGCTCAGACAGAAAGAAGTTTATTATACTGATAAAAAATCTTATTCCCCTAATAATATCAGGCTAACCCATGCCTACATGGAAGAGATTATGCTAAAATGAGTAACAAGAAGACCTGCTCTTCTCCAAGCACAAGTGTAAACCAGATCGGACAAACCACTGGAAATTAACGAACCCAACCCAAGAGAGTAATGTGAACAACAAAAAAACCAAGAAAACCCCACAATTTAATCCAATCGTTAACCCCACACTGGAGTGCTATTTTTAAAGGAAAGACTAAAAGAAAGGGAAGGAACTCGGCAAACACAAGCCTCGCCTGTTTACCAAAAACATCGCCTCCTGCAACTAAATTGAGTATAGGAGGTCCAGCCTGCCCAGTGACTACGGGTTCAACGGCCGCGGTATTTTGACCGTGCAAAGGTAGCGCAATCACTTGTCTTTTAAATAGAGACCTGTATGAATGGCTAAACGAGGGCTTAACTGTCTCCCCCTTCAAGTCAGTGAAATTGATCTATCCGTGCAGAAGCGGGTATAACCATACAAGACGAGAAGACCCTTTGGAGCTTAAGGTACAAAATTCAACCACGTTAAGCAACTCAATAAAAAGTAAAAACTTAGTGGAAGATGAAGTTTTACCTTCGGTTGGGGCGACCGCGGAGGAAAAACAAGCCTCCGAGTGGAATGGGCCAAACCCCCTAAAACCAAGAGAAACATCTCTAAGCCACAGAACATCTGACCAAAAATGATCCGGCTAATAAAGCCGATCAACGGACCAAGTTACCCTAGGGATAACAGCGCAATCCTCTCCCAGAGTCCATATCGACGAGAGGGTTTACGACCTCGATGTTGGATCAGGACATCCTAATGGTGCAGCCGCTATTAAGGGTTCGTTTGTTCAACGATTAAAGTCCTACGTGATCTGAGTTCAGACCGGAGCAATCCAGGTCAGTTTCTATCTGTAACGCTACTTTTCCTAGTACGAAAGGATCGGAAAAGAGGGGCCTATACTTAAAGCACGCCCCACCCCTAATTAATGAAAACAAATAAATTAAATAAAGGGAGGGCCAAAACCCAACCACCCGAAATAAGGGCATACTGGGGTGGCAGAGCATGGTAAATTGCGAAAGGCCTAAGCCCTTTAAACCAGAGGTTCAAATCCTCTTCCCAGTTTATGCTAAACACTCTAATAAATCACCTAATTAACCCCCTAGCCTATATTGTACCCGTCCTATTAGCAGTAGCCTTCCTAACTCTAGTTGAACGTAAGGTACTGGGATACATGCAACTACGAAAGGGGCCAAATGTAGTAGGACCATACGGACTTCTACAGCCCATCGCCGACGGAGTGAAACTCTTCATTAAAGAGCCCGTCCGCCCCTCTACATCCTCTCCATTTCTATTCTTAGCCGCCCCCATTCTTGCACTAACCCTGGCCATGACGCTATGGGCACCCATACCCATACCTTACCCAGTAGTTGACCTCAATCTAGGGGTCCTATTTATCCTAGCCTTATCAAGCCTTGCAGTATATTCCATTCTAGGATCAGGATGAGCATCAAATTCAAAATACGCGCTAATTGGGGCCCTACGAGCAGTAGCCCAGACAATTTCCTATGAAGTAAGCCTCGGACTAATTCTTCTATCTGTAATTATCTTCTCAGGGGGATATACCCTACAAACATTCAACACAGCCCAAGAAAGTATCTGACTATTAGCCCCCGCTTGACCATTAGCCGCAATATGATATATCTCAACCCTAGCAGAAACAAACCGAGCACCATTTGACTTGACAGAAGGAGAGTCAGAACTAGTCTCTGGCTTCAACGTAGAGTATGCAGGAGGCCCCTTCGCCCTGTTCTTCTTAGCCGAATACGCGAACATTTTATTAATAAATACTCTATCGGCCGTACTATTTCTAGGAACGTCACATATTCACCACATCCCCGAACTAACAACAATCAGCCTCATGACCAAAGCCGCACTACTATCTATTGTGTTCTTATGAGTACGAGCCTCATACCCACGATTCCGGTATGACCAGCTCATACATCTCGTGTGAAAAAACTTCCTTCCCCTAACACTAGCCCTAGTACTATGACATACTGCCCTACCAATTGCACTAGCAGGCCTTCCCCCACAACTATAGTTCAGGAACTGTGCCCGAATGCCTAGGGACCACTTTGATAGAGTGGCCTATAGGGGCTAAAATCCCCTCAGTTCTTAGAAAGAAGGGGGTCGAACCCATGCCCAAGAGATCAAAACTCTTAGTGCTTCCTCTACACCACTTTCTAAGATGGGGTCAGCTAATTAAGCTTTCGGGCCCATACCCCGAACATGACGGTTAAAGTCCCTCCTCCATCAATGAACCCCTACGTACTCGCAATCCTACTATCCAGCCTAGGATTAGGAACCACCTTAACCTTTGCTAGCTCCCACTGACTACTGGCCTGAATAGGACTAGAAATTAATACCCTGGCAATTATTCCTTTAATAGCGCAACACCACCACCCCCGTGCAGTAGAAGCTACCACAAAATACTTCTTAACCCAGGCCACTGCAGCAGCAATAATCATATTTGCAAGCACAACAAACGCCTGAATCACAGGAGAATGAGATATAAATAATATATCAAACTCTCTTGCCAGCACAATAATTATTATTGCCCTAGCACTTAAAATTGGACTGGCCCCAATACATTTCTGAATACCAGAAGTTCTACAAGGACTAGACCTTCTAACAGGACTAATCCTGTCAACGTGACAAAAACTCGCCCCATTCGCCCTAATTATTCAAATAGCCCAGGCCGTAGATCCAATGCTATTAACCGCCCTAGGAATCATGTCCACTTTGGTCGGAGGATGAGGAGGATTAAATCAAACCCAGCTACGAAAAATCCTAGCTTACTCCTCAATCGCTCACATGGGCTGAATAATTATTATTCTCCAATACGCCCCACAACTAACCCTTCTCGCCTTAGGAACATATATCTTCATGACATCTGCAGCATTCCTCACCCTAAAAACATCATCCGCCACAAAAATTAATACCCTCGCAATAGTCTGATCAAAAAGCCCAATCCTAACAACGACCACCGCTCTAGTATTATTATCACTAGGAGGTTTACCACCCCTAACAGGATTTATACCAAAATGATTAATTTTACAAGAACTAGCAAAACAAAACCTCCCCATCACTGCCACAATTATGGCCTTGGCTGCCCTGCTAAGCCTTTACTTCTACCTACGCCTCTGTTACGCAATAACACTAACAATTTCCCCCAACATAACCAACTCAACCACCCCCTGACGGACCCAGACAACTCAATCCTCCCTCCCACTCACCCTATCTACTACAGTTGCCCTAGGACTCCTGCCAATAACCCCAGCCATCTTAATACTAGCCACCTAGGGACTAAGGGACTTAGGATAGCATCAGACCAAGAGCCTTCAAAGCTCTAAGCAGAAGTGAAAATCTTCTAGTCCCTGATAAGACCTACAAGAGTTTATCTTGCATTTTCTAATTGCAAATCAAATGTTTTTATTAAACTAAGGCCTTTCTAGATGGGAAGGCCTCGATCCTACAAACTCTTAGTTAACAGCTAAGCGCTCAAGCCAGCGAGCATCCATCTACTTTTCCCGCCTATAGCCTAGAAAGGCGGGAAAAGCCCCGGCAGACTACTAATCTACGTCTCTGGATTTGCAATCCAACATGTTTCTTCACCACGGGGCTGGTGATAGGGAGAGGACTTAAACCTCTGTCTTCGGGGCTACAACCCACCGCCTAAACACTCGGCTACCCTACCTGTGGCAATTACGCGCTGATTCTTTTCTACAAACCACAAAGACATTGGTACCCTTTATCTTGTATTTGGTGCCTGAGCCGGAATAGTGGGAACCGCTCTAAGCCTTCTCATTCGAGCCGAACTAAGTCAACCCGGATCACTTCTGGGCGATGACCAAATTTATAATGTTATTGTTACTGCCCATGCCTTCGTAATAATTTTCTTTATAGTAATACCAATTCTTATTGGAGGGTTTGGAAACTGACTCGTTCCACTAATAATTGGAGCGCCTGATATGGCATTCCCACGAATAAATAACATAAGCTTCTGACTTCTACCTCCTTCTTTCCTCCTGCTATTAGCCTCTTCCGGAGTCGAGGCCGGAGCTGGGACAGGATGAACAGTTTACCCGCCACTCGCAGGCAATCTTGCCCATGCTGGGGCATCCGTAGACCTAACAATTTTCTCACTTCACCTAGCAGGTGTATCATCAATTCTAGGGGCAATTAACTTCATCACTACAACTATTAACATGAAACCACCAGCCATTTCCCAATACCAAACACCTCTGTTCGTCTGAGCTGTACTTGTAACAGCCGTACTTCTTCTCCTATCACTACCAGTCCTGGCTGCCGGAATTACAATGCTCCTTACAGACCGAAATCTTAACACCACATTCTTCGACCCAGCAGGAGGAGGAGACCCAATTCTATACCAACACTTATTCTGATTCTTCGGTCACCCAGAAGTTTACATTCTTATCTTGCCCGGATTTGGTATTATCTCACACGTCGTAGCCTACTATGCAGGCAAAAAAGAACCATTCGGCTACATAGGAATAGTTTGAGCTATGATGGCTATTGGTCTCCTAGGATTTATTGTATGAGCCCACCACATGTTTACTGTCGGAATAGACGTAGACACTCGTGCATATTTTACATCCGCAACAATAATTATCGCCATCCCAACAGGTGTAAAAGTATTTAGCTGATTAGCCACACTCCACGGAGGGTCTATTAAATGAGAAACACCTATGCTATGAGCCCTTGGGTTCATTTTCCTTTTCACAGTAGGTGGATTAACAGGAATTGTCCTAGCCAACTCATCACTCGACATTGTCCTTCACGACACATATTATGTAGTTGCGCACTTCCACTATGTACTATCAATAGGTGCCGTATTTGCCATCATGGCAGCTTTCGTCCACTGATTCCCCCTATTTACAGGATATACCTTAAACGACACCTGAACAAAAATCCACTTCGGAGTAATATTCATTGGTGTAAACCTTACTTTCTTCCCACAACACTTCCTAGGTCTGGCAGGAATGCCACGACGATACTCTGACTACCCAGACGCCTACGCCCTGTGAAATACAGTATCATCCATCGGATCACTTATTTCTCTAGTAGCAGTAATTATATTCCTATTTATCCTATGAGAAGCCTTCGCCGCTAAACGAGAAGTATCCTCAGTAGAATTAACTATAACAAACGTAGAATGACTTCACGGCTGCCCTCCACCATATCACACATTTGAGGAACCAGCATTCGTCCAAGTTCAATCAAACTAACGAGAAAGGAAGGAATTGAACCCCCGTATACTGGTTTCAAGCCAGTCACATGACCACTCTGTCACTTTCTTCTAAAGACATTAGTAAAACACGAAAATTACATCACCTTGTCGAGGTGAAATTGCAGGTTAAATCCCTGTATGTCTTAAGCCCCAAAGCTTAATGGCACATCCCACACAACTAGGATTCCAAGACGCGGCATCACCCGTTATAGAAGAACTTCTTCACTTCCATGACCACGCCCTAATAATTGTATTCTTAATTAGCACTTTGGTACTTTATATTATTATTGCAATGGTTTCAACCAAACTTACCAACAAATATATCTTAGACTCCCAAGAAATCGAAATCGTATGAACTATTTTACCAGCTGTCATTCTAGTTTTGATCGCTCTACCATCCCTTCGAATTCTATACCTTATAGACGAAATCAACGACCCCCACCTAACAATTAAAGCCATAGGGCATCAATGATACTGAAGCTATGAGTATACAGACTATGAAGATCTGGGCTTCGACTCCTACATAATTCCAACCCAAGACCTTACACCAGGCCAATTCCGGCTCCTAGAAACAGACCACCGAATAGTCGTTCCTATAGAATCGCCAGTTCGTGTCCTAGTATCCGCCGAAGACGTACTGCACTCTTGAGCTGTTCCATCTCTAGGTGTAAAAATAGACGCAGTGCCAGGCCGACTAAACCAAACTGCCTTCATTGCCTCACGCCCAGGTGTATTTTATGGACAGTGCTCTGAAATCTGCGGGGCAAACCACAGCTTTATGCCCATTGTAGTTGAAGCAGTTCCACTGGAGCACTTCGAAAGCTGATCCTCACTAATACTAGAAGACGCCTCACTAGAAAGCTAATTATCGGACAAAGCGTTGGCCTTTTAAGCCAAAGTTTGGTGCCTACCGACCACCTCTAGTGAAATGCCCCAGCTGAACCCCAACCCCTGATTTGCAATTCTAGTATTCTCATGAATCGTTTTCCTCACCATCATCCCAACTAAAATCTTAAATCACACTACACCAAATGAACCAACCCCAATAAGTGAAGAAAAACACAAAACAGAACCCTGAGACTGACCATGATAGTAAGCTTTTTCGACCAATTCGCAAGCCCGTCCTTCCTAGGAATTCCCCTTATTGCCGTTGCAATCGCACTACCATGACTTCTATTCCCCACCCCACCATCCCGATGAATTAATAATCGATTAATTACTATCCAAACATGATTCATTAACCGATTTACTAATCAATTAATGATACCCCTAAGTGTGGGAGGACACAAATGAGCACTTCTATTCGCCTCATTAATAGTATTCCTTATTACCATCAACATGCTAGGCCTTCTTCCATATACTTTCACACCCACAACACAATTATCATTAAACATAGGATTTGCCGTACCTCTATGACTCGCCACCGTAATTATTGGAATGCGAAACCAGCCAACAGTTGCCCTCGGACATCTTCTGCCAGAAGGAACACCCATTCCCCTAATCCCCGTACTAATTATCATCGAAACAATTAGCCTATTCATCCGACCATTAGCCCTGGGCGTTCGACTTACAGCCAACTTGACTGCAGGCCACCTATTAATTCAACTCATCGCCACAGCTGTATTTGTTCTACTACCAATAATGCCAACGGTTGCGATCTTAACCGCCACCGTTCTCTTCCTCCTAACTCTCCTAGAAGTCGCAGTAGCAATAATTCAAGCTTACGTATTTGTATTACTCCTAAGCCTCTACCTGCAAGAAAACGTTTAATGGCCCACCAAGCACATGCATATCATATGGTTGATCCAAGCCCATGACCACTAACCGGAGCCGTCGGTGCTCTATTAATAACATCCGGCCTAGCAATCTGGTTCCACTTCCACTCAACAACACTAATAACCCTTGGAATAATTCTCCTACTCCTTACAATATTCCAATGATGACGTGATATCATCCGAGAAGGAACATTCCAAGGCCACCACACACCCCCTGTACAAAAAGGCCTACGTTACGGAATAATCCTGTTTATTACCTCAGAAGTATTCTTTTTCCTGGGATTCTTCTGAGCCTTCTACCACTCAAGTCTAGCACCAACACCAGAACTTGGAGGATGCTGACCCCCAACAGGAATCATTACACTAGACCCCTTTGAAGTCCCTCTCCTTAACACAGCTGTACTATTAGCATCCGGGGTAACAGTTACATGAGCCCACCACAGCATCATAGAAGGTGAACGAAAACAAGCCATCCAATCCCTAGCACTTACTATTTTACTAGGACTTTACTTCACTGCACTCCAGGCCATGGAATATTATGAGGCACCTTTCACAATCGCAGACGGGGTTTACGGCTCTACATTCTTCGTAGCCACAGGATTCCACGGACTACATGTCATTATTGGATCATCATTCCTGGCTGTCTGCCTCCTGCGCCAAATCCAATACCATTTTACATCCGAACACCATTTCGGCTTTGAAGCCGCTGCTTGATATTGACACTTTGTCGACGTAGTATGACTATTCCTCTACGTATCCATCTATTGATGAGGCTCATAATCTTTCTAGTATTAAAGTTAGTACAAGTGACTTCCAATCATTTAGTCTTGGTTAAACTCCAGGGAAAGATAATGAATTTAATCATAACCATCCTCACCATTACAGTAGCCCTATCTTCAATCCTGGCAATCGTATCTTTCTGACTACCACAAATAAACCCAGACGCAGAAAAATTATCCCCCTACGAATGTGGATTTGATCCACTAGGGTCTGCTCGACTGCCCTTCTCATTACGGTTCTTCCTAGTAGCAATCCTATTCCTCCTATTTGATCTAGAAATCGCCCTCCTCCTTCCCCTGCCCTGAGGAGATCAACTCCACAACCCCACTGGGACATTCTTTTGAGCCACTATAGTTCTAATTTTATTAACCCTAGGACTAATCTACGAATGAACCCAAGGCGGCCTAGAATGAGCAGAATAGGGGGTTAGTCCAAAACAAGACCTCTGATTTCGGCTCAGAAAATTATGGTTTAAGTCCATAACCCCCTTATGACACCAGTACATTTTAGCTTTAGCTCAGCATTCATTTTAGGATTAATAGGACTAGCATTCCACCGCACCCACCTACTCTCCGCACTCCTATGCTTAGAGGGAATAATATTATCTCTATTCATTGCACTAGCCCTATGGGCCTTACAATTTGAATCAACAAGCTTCTCCGCAGCCCCAATACTGCTACTAGCCTTCTCCGCCTGCGAAGCAAGCACGGGCCTCGCACTTTTAGTAGCTACAGCCCGAACTCACGGAACCGACCGCCTACAAAACCTTAATCTACTACAATGCTAAAAGTACTAATCCCCACCATTATATTATTCCCAACAATTTGATTAACCTCCCCTAAATGGCTATGAACAACTACAACTGCACATAGCCTCCTAATTGCCCTTATTAGCCTCACATGACTAAAATGAACATCAGAAACCGGATGAGCTATATCCAATTCATATTTAGCAACAGACCCACTCTCAACCCCCCTCCTAGTACTAACATGCTGACTTCTACCACTAATAATTCTAGCGAGCCAAAACCATGTCAATCCTGAGCCTATTAGCCGACAACGCTTATATATTACCCTCCTCACCTCACTACAAACCTTCCTTATTATAGCGTTTGGTGCTACCGAAATCATCATATTTTACATCATGTTTGAAGCCACACTCATCCCAACCCTTATTATCATTACTCGATGGGGTAATCAAACTGAGCGCCTCAACGCAGGAACCTACTTCCTATTCTACACCTTAGCAGGATCCCTACCACTATTAGTTGCCCTACTTCTACTCCAACAATCCACCGGAACCCTCTCTATATTAGTAATCCAATACTCGCAACCGCTACTCTTAAACTCCTGAGGCCACAAAATCTGGTGAGCCGGTTGCTTAATCGCATTTTTAGTAAAAATACCACTATACGGAGTTCACTTATGACTACCAAAAGCACATGTTGAAGCCCCTGTTGCAGGATCTATAGTACTAGCAGCAGTACTGCTAAAACTAGGTGGCTACGGAATAATACGAATAATAATTATGCTAGACCCACTATCCAAAGAACTAGTATACCCATTTATTATTCTTGCACTATGAGGCATTATCATAACAGGGTCTATTTGCCTTCGACAAACAGACCTTAAATCCCTAATTGCCTACTCATCTGTAAGTCATATAGGGCTTGTAGCAGGCGGAATCTTAATCCAAACCCCATGAGGCTTCTCAGGAGCCATTATCCTAATAATTGCCCACGGATTAGTATCTTCTATACTATTCTGCTTAGCCAATACAGCCTATGAACGAACCCACAGCCGGACCATAATTCTTGCCCGAGGCTTACAGATAATCTTTCCACTAACAGCAGTCTGATGGTTCATCGCCAATCTGGCCAATCTAGCACTACCCCCACTACCAAACCTAATGGGAGAGCTAATAATTATTACTACACTATTCAACTGATCACCGTGAACCATCGCACTTACAGGGGCAGGGACATTGATTACAGCAGGCTACTCACTATACATGTTCCTAATATCTCAACGAGGCCCAACACCAAACCACATCACCAAACTCCCACCATTCCACACCCGAGAACATTTATTAATAGCCCTTCACCTAATCCCAGTAATTCTCCTTGTGGCAAAGCCAGAACTCATGTGAGGCTGATGTTACTAGTAAGTATAGTTTAACCAAAATATTAGATTGTGATTCTAAAGACAGGAGTTAAAATCCCCTTACTCACCAAGGAAGGACAGAAATCAATAAGTACTGCTAATCCTTATGCACCGCGGTTAAAATCCGCGGCTTCCTCACGCTTCTGAAGGATAACAGTTCATCCATTGGTCTTAGGAACCAAAAACTCTTGGTGCAAATCCAAGTGGAAGCTATGAATTCAACAACCTTAATTATATCATCCTCACTCATCCTAGTTATTACAATCCTTATACTACCCCTATTAACAACACTGAGCCCAAAACCGCGAGACCCCGAATGAGCAAGTACACATGTTAAAACCGCCGTCAGTACCTCATTCTTCATTAGCCTCCTCCCACTTATAATCTTTTTGGACCAGGGAATAGAAAGTATTACCACAAACTGACAATGAATAAACACACATATATTTGATACAAACATCAGCTTTAAATTCGACCACTATTCCCTCATTTTCACCCCAATTGCCCTCTATGTCACCTGATCTATCCTAGAATTTGCACTATGATATATACACTCTGACCCTAACATAAACCGATTTTTCAAGTACCTACTTTTATTCCTAGTAGCCATAATTACTCTGGTCACAGCCAATAACATATTCCAACTATTCATTGGCTGAGAAGGGGTTGGAATCATGTCATTCCTGCTAATCGGATGATGATACGGACGAGCAGATGCTAACACAGCAGCTCTTCAAGCCGTCATCTACAACCGAGTGGGAGACATCGGACTAATCTTAAGCATAGCATGATTCGCAATGAACCTTAACTCCTGAGAAATTCAACAGATCTTCTTCCTATCAAAAAACTTTGACATAACAATTCCCCTAATCGGACTAATCCTTGCAGCAACAGGAAAATCGGCCCAATTCGGCCTACATCCTTGACTCCCTTCTGCCATGGAGGGCCCTACGCCAGTATCCGCCCTACTCCACTCCAGCACCATGGTCGTTGCAGGAATCTTCCTACTAATTCGTCTTCACCCCTTAATAGAAAACAATAACCTAGCACTAACAATTTGCCTCTGCTTAGGAGCACTCACCACACTATTTACAGCTACTTGTGCCTTAACCCAAAATGATATCAAAAAAATCGTAGCTTTCTCAACATCCAGCCAACTAGGCCTAATAATAGTCACAATTGGGCTAAACCAACCACAACTAGCATTTCTCCACATTTGTACACACGCATTCTTTAAAGCCATACTATTCTTATGCTCCGGATCAATTATCCACAGCCTAAATGATGAACAAGACATCCGAAAAATAGGGGGCCTCCACAACTTAATACCTGCCACTTCAACCTACCTTACAATTGGCAGCTTAGCACTAACAGGAACCCCATTCCTAGCCGGATTCTTCTCAAAAGATGCTATTATTGAAGCCCTAAACACCTCTTACCTTAACGCCTGAGCCCTAACCCTTACACTAATTGCCACATCATTTACCGCAGTCTACAGTTTCCGAGTAGTATTCTTCGTAACTATGGGATCTCCCCGATTCCTGCCACTATCCCCCATCAACGAGAATAATCCACTAGTAATCAACCCAATCAAACGACTTGCCTGAGGAAGCATTATTGCAGGACTTATCATCACATCTAACTTCCTGCCCTCAAAAACACCTATTATAACAATACCAACCACCCTAAAGCTAGCAGCCCTCATAGTGACCATCACTGGACTCTTAGTAGCCATAGAACTCACAGCCATAACCAACAAACAAGTTAAAATTACCCCTACAATTCCCCTACACCACTTCTCAAACATATTAGGATACTTCCCTGCAATAATCCACCGACTCCCCCCTAAACTCAACCTAACGCTAGGACAATCTGTCGCCACCAAACTTGACCAAACATGACTTGAGATTACAGGACCAAAAGGACTGGCGCTAACCCAAATAATAATATCAAAAGTTACCAGCGACATTCAACGAGGCATAATCAAAACTTACCTAACTATTTTCCTCTTAACTCTGACTCTGGCTATTCTCCTAACCCTTATTTAGACAGCACGAAGAGTACCACGACTTAAGCCCCGAGTAAGCTCCAACACCACAAGTAGGGTTAAAAGCAACACTCACGCACAAATAACTAATATTGCCCCGCCAAAAGAGTATATAACAGCCACACCACTAACATCGCCACGCAACATAGAAAACTCCTTTAATCCATCAACGACCACCCAAGAACCTTCATATCACCCCCCTCAAAACAACCCAGCTGCCAACACAACACCCAATAAGTATACTAATACATATCCCGCTACGGAACGACTTCCCCAAGCTTCTGGAAAAGGCTCAGCAGCTAAAGCCGCTGAATAAGCAAACACCACGAGCATCCCCCCTAAATAAATTAAAAAAAGAACCAAGGATAAGAAAGAGCCCCCATAACCAACTAAAATTCCACACCCAACCCCCGCTGCTACTACCAAACCTAAAGCAGCAAAATAAGGCGTAGGATTAGAAGCAACAGCAATTAAACCCACAACTAGAGCTACCAATAATAAAAACATAAAATAAGTCATAATTCTTGCTCGGACTTTAACCGAGACCAGTGACTTGAAGAACCACCGTTGTAGTTCAACTACAAGAACAATAATGGCAAGCCTACGAAAAACCCATCCGCTAATAAAAATCGCCAATGACGCCCTAGTCGATCTCCCAACACCATCTAACATTTCTGTATGATGAAATTTCGGGTCTCTCCTAGGATTATGCTTAATTACCCAAATCCTAACCGGCTTATTCCTAGCCATACACTATACCTCCGACATCTCAACCGCATTTTCATCAGTAGTTCACATCTGCCGAGACGTAAACTACGGCTGACTCATCCGTAATATTCACGCCAACGGAGCATCATTCTTTTTCATCTGCATTTATATACACATTGCCCGTGGACTATACTACGGGTCCTACCTATACAAAGAAACCTGAAACATTGGAGTAGTCCTACTTCTGCTAGTTATAATAACAGCCTTCGTTGGTTACGTCCTCCCTTGAGGACAAATATCCTTCTGAGGTGCCACAGTAATTACAAATCTACTATCAGCAGTTCCCTACATAGGAGACATACTTGTTCAGTGAATTTGAGGCGGCTTCTCAGTAGACAATGCAACATTAACACGATTCTTCGCATTCCACTTCCTTCTACCATTTGTCGTCGCCGCCGCAACCCTCCTCCACCTGCTTTTCCTACACGAAACAGGATCAAACAACCCGGCCGGGTTAAACTCCGACGCAGACAAAATTTCCTTCCACCCATACTTTTCATACAAAGATCTCCTAGGCTTTGTAGTGATATTATTAGCCCTCACATCCCTAGCACTATTCTCTCCTAATTTATTAGGAGACCCTGAAAACTTTACCCCGGCAAACCCACTAGTCACTCCCCCACATATTAAGCCTGAATGATACTTCCTATTTGCTTATGCCATCCTACGATCTATCCCAAATAAACTAGGAGGGGTCCTTGCACTATTATTTTCTATCCTAGTACTAATAGTAGTACCAATCTTACACACCTCAAAACAACGAGGACTAACATTCCGCCCAATCACCCAATTCCTATTCTGAACCCTAGTAGCAGATATAATCATTCTTACATGAATTGGAGGCATGCCCGTAGAACACCCATACATCATCATTGGACAAATTGCATCAGTCCTTTACTTTGCACTATTCCTCATCCTTAGTCCCCTAGCAGGATGAGTAGAAAACAAAGCATTAAAATGAGCTTGCCCTAGTAGCTTAGTCTAAAAGCATCGGTCTTGTAATCCGAAGATCGGAGGTTAAATTCCCCCCTAGCGCCCAGAAAAGAGAGATTTTAACTCCCACCCCTGGCTCCCAAAGCCAGAATTCTAAATTAAACTATCTTCTGATAGTAACCTATATGGTTTAGTACATAATATGCATTATATTACATAATGCATTAGTACATATATATGTATTATCACCATTCATTTATTTTAACCACAAAGCAAGTACTAACGTTCAAGACGTACATAAACCAAAATATTAAAACTCACAAATAATTTATTTTAACCCGGGAAATAGATTACTCCCCTATAATTGGCTCTCAAATTTTTCCTTGAAATAATCAACTAAGATTTAATTATAATATATTAATGTAGTAAGAGACCACCAACTGGTCTATATTAAGGTATATCATGCATGATAGGTCAGGGACAAAAATTGTAGGGGTGGTATATAGTGAATTATTACTTGCATCTGGCTTCTATCTCAGGGACATGGCTGTAAAAATTCCACCCTCGGATAATTATGTCTGGCATCCGGTTAAATGAAGTGAGTACATACTCCTCATTAACCCCACATGCCGAGCATTCTCTTATATGCATAGGGGTTCTCTTTTTGGTTACCTTTCATCTTGCATCTCAGAGTGCAGGCTCAAATGATAAATCAAGGTAGAACATATTCCTTGCTTAAGTTTAAGTATGTCAATTATTAAAAGACATAACTTAAGAATTACATATTTTTAACTCAAGTGCATAACACATTCATTCCTTCTTCAACTTACCCCTATATATATGCCCCCCCTCTTGGCTTACGCGCGACAAACCCCCCTACCCCCTACGCTCAGCAAATCCTGTTATCCTTGTCAAACCCCAAAACCAAGGAAGGTTCGAGAACGTGCGAGCTAACAAGTTGAAATATGGGTTAGCCATCCGCATTATATATATATATATACATACACATCGCATTAATTCACCGCAAAATTCTCCAAATATTGGCCCAAAAATTTCTATTGAATTTATAAGACATGCCACAATGCTAAAAAATCCAACATTAAAAGAC